AAACCTAGAAATCGATCACTGATCCAAGAGGAATCCCTGTATAGGATAGACCTCAACGGAAAACTGAAGAGTAACGACAGCAAGTGATTGAGTTCAGTAGTTCCTTGTATCAAATTATTGACTCTAGAGATATGGTAATATGGAGAAGACAAAATTGTTTCAAGCACCAACAGAAGGGGAAGCGCCCCTTCTTTTCTTTCAAAGAAACAAAGGGGGGAGGACGGGTTATTCACATTTCATTTGATGGTCAGAGGCAAATTGAAAGCTAAGCAGTGGTAATTTTAACGATTCCCCGGGGGAAAAAGAGAGATGTCTCCTACGTTACCCATAATATGTAAAAGTATATACGTAATTTCATAGAGTCAGTCGGTCTGAATGCTACATGAAGAACATAAGCCAGATGATGGAACGCGAAGACCTAGGATGTATAAGATCATAGCATGAGTGAAGTGATTCGATAGATTTGTATTCTTATATATCGAATCATGTGGTAAGGATATCTCTAATAACTGTACCATATGTATAAGATTCATCTGTATCGATATCATCATCTACATCCAGAAAGCCGTATGCTTTGGAAGAAGCTTGTACAGTTTGGGAAGGGGTTTCTTTTAATTGAGCAAAAAGAAGAATCTACTTCAACCAGGATACCCTTAGGCACGGCCATACATAATATAGAAACCGCACCTGGAAAGGGTGGGCAATTAGCTAGAGCAGCGGGTGCTGTAGCGAAACTTATTGCAAAAGAGGGGAAATCGGCCGCATTCAAATTACCTTCTGGAGAAGTCCGTTTGATCTCCCAAAACTGCTCAGCAACAGTCGGACAAGTGGGCAATGTTGGAGTGAAGCGGAAAGATTTGGGTAGAGCCGGATCAAAACGTTGGATAGGGAAACGTCCTGTAGTCAGAGGAGTGGTTATGAATCCTGTAGACCACCCCCATGGGGGTGGTGAGGGGAGATCCCCAATTGGTCGAAAAGCACCCACAACACCTTGGGGGTATCCTGCACTTGGAAGAAGAACTAGAAAAAGGAAGAAATATAGCGAAAATTGGATTCTTCATCGCCGTAGTAAATAGGCTAAAGAGAAAACTTTCATTTCTTTCATCGTCATCGTCGTTAAAACAAAAAAATAAGGAGAAGCAATGAATCGACTCAAATCAAGCGTAGTAGTCACCTGTACCCGTATTTTAAAATTCTCAGTCCAAGCCTATAATAAGTACAGACAGATGCTCATTACGCGATTCTTACCTCATGCAAGCAAACCTAATCTCGACAAAAGCTGGATGCCTGACCGGGATCATAGCAAATGACACGAGGCCCTTCCTCAACCAGGCTTTGATCACATTGAACAGGGTGGGTTAGAATTTGCGCGAAAATGCTTTGAATACCCTAAGGGCCTTTGACAGTCGGAATTTTTTAGGTAGACGACCATGTTGTAAAATTCATATCATTTCATTTATTTCCAAGTAGTCTGTCTACATCTCGTAATAATTACTATCTGTGCAATGTGCTTTGCTCTTTTGGTCGGTTGGATATACATCATCGATTGTATCATCAAGTATATTAAAAACCATCGCAAGAGTAATGAGGCAATTCGAGTACTTTTGTCTATTTTGGTATGGGCTATCGTGACAATACTCGCTGGCTTATGCGTACTGCATTTGCTAGGGATTCTTTGAAAATTTTTTGAATAGACGACCTAGGAATCGGTCGTATTACTCTGAATTTTTTTTTTATGCAATAAGGGTTCTTTCCACTTGGTTTCATGGACGTTGACAAGATCCTTCCATTTAGCAGCACCTTAGGATGGCATAGCTTTGAAGTGAAGGGCGAGGTTCAAAGGAAGAAAGTACGGTGCTAGGCACCCAGAGACGAGGAAGGTCATAGTAAGCGACGAAATGCTTCGTAGAAAGAAGTGTATTATTTTATAGTAATACAATTTTGAATTACTCCGTAATTTCGAATGTCCCGATCAGTTAAGAAAACCCCTTTTGTGGCTTCTCATTTATAAAAAAAAAAGAATAAATTGCGTCGTTAATAATTTAATAAAGAACTCCATTTTATCGTTGATTAAGGTATAAACCATATGACAATAACAAGAATCACAGAAAAATGTACTCAATTCCTCTTTTTTTTCCCAAGATATCCTCCTTAAATTTGCCTCTCCCATAAGGTGGGAATCTCTTGCAACCCAGTCCCCGGAATTAGAAGAAAAAATCGCGAGATTTTTCTATAATTGCGTAGTATTTCTTATTAAAGGACGGATTTATAATCCTAAATTGGACGGATAGAAACAAGAAAAAAAACCACCAAATAGCGATAGCAATACAAAGAGACGAGCTTAGGCAGGGGATAGCTAATACTAGGTATTTTGATTTCACCTTACTTTACACTAAACATAAAATCGAAGGGTATCTACAGAAGTCTCAGCTATACGTAAATATATTTCTATGTCTGCTAACAAAGTAAGAGGAATGATTGATCAGATTCGTGGACGTTC